GATATAAAAGTGGGTTTATAGATGTATTGAGTGTACCGTATATATGATATATATGATATATATGATATATATGATATATATGATATATATGATATATATGATATATATAATATAACTTAAAATATTACGGCATGTACTGTGTCGTGGAGTAAATTTTGTTTATTTAAGGTGCTGTACTATGAGGTAAAAATGTTTTAATAAGTTGTATATATATGATATATATATGATATATATATGATATATATATATGATATATATATGATATATATGATATATATGGTATATATATAAATATATAAATAAATGTGAGTTACTACTATAATTTAAACTCACAAAAAGCTAGTGTTACATCAGTGTAGTCATCTCGGATTTTGGGGTTTGACGAGGTTATGTGGCTATGCGGATTAATGCTAGTTTAACGGGGGGTAGGGGGGTTTAGCTAAAAAATATATTATATATTATATATTGCGTGTGCGTGTGTATGTGTATGTGTATGTGTATGTGTATGTGTATGTGTATGTGTATGTGTATGTGTATGTGTATGTGTATGTGCATGTGCATGTGCATGTGCATGTGCATGTGCATGTGCATGTGCATGTGCATGTGCATGTGCATGTGCATGTGCATGTGCATGTGCATGTGCATGTGCATGTGCATGTGCATGTGCATGTGTATGTGTATGTGTATGTGTATGTGTATGTGTATGTGTATGTGTATGTGTATGTGTATGTGTATGCGTATGCGTATGTGTATGCGTGTAATTTAGTGTCGTGAGTTTCTTATAAATTTTATGTCCATCAAGCATTAATTAATTAGCACCTTTTAGTTTATGCGTAAGGTAAGCAATTTGAACGTAAGTCCAGTTTCATTGAGTTGGCAGACATCATTAATGGGGACCTGAGACCACAGAGAGAAAAAAAAGACCCGCAAATATATGCCTGTAATCAGATGATGCAAGGTTATAGAACGAATGTATAGAACACATTAACCGGTGGCCTCTTAAAAGGAAACGTATGAACTTTAATAGTGTTATGTGCCTGAAAAAACAACCAGATGCCAGATATAGATCAGTTATGTACGCCAACTGTCAATGGACCTGAAACTGGTGATGTAGTATCTTACTAACAAGGGTTGCTTATTTCTCGGGAGTTGGTAGAATAAGAGATAAACAAGTACTGTGGCGATATTCATGTTGTGAAGCAGGTACGAATAAGTGTATCCTTAATCCATTGTCTTGATGTCGAGGGATAATAGTCATGTGTTGAATACTTTGTATGTAAAATTAATCATATAATGTAATTAGTACGATTAGCGGTAATATTACTGGTGATATGCTTGGGGAAAATATACGAATGCACAATAATACATAGAGGGTAAGGAGGGGCAAAGTGTCTCTTGGGCACGGGAGAAGAAAAAAAGTGTAAAAAGGAGGGGCAAAGTGTCTCTTGGGCACGGGAGAAGAAAAAAAGTGTAAAAAGGAGGGGCAAAGTGTCTCTTGGGCGCGGGAGAAGAAAAAAAGTGTAAAAAGGAGGGGCAAAGTGTCTCTTGGGCGCGGGAGAAGAAAAAAAGTGTAAACAAAGGATAGTTTAATATAAAATTCCGGTTTTGGGGACCGGGGAAGAAGGTTTGGAAGCCTTTTCTTTTGATGTGTGAGGTAGTGTACTCTAGGAAGGTTGGGAGGCCTTCATTCTTTGGTTTACAAGACCAATGCTTTGGTTATTAAGCTACTTGAGTAGTTTAATTGGTTGTTTTATTTTCAATTATGTTTGAGATTGGTATTAATACTAGTAGGATAAAAAAGTAAAGGATGGAGGATGCTTGGCCGATAATGATGAATGGGTTTTCTACTGGTTTTCCTCCAATTCATGTTAATACTATAAGGTTAGCTACAAATAATCAGAATAGTGTCTGGGTGATAGGGCGGAATGTTAGTGTTCGTTGTTTTGATGTGTGTAGTAGGGGTAAGATAAATAATACTAAGATGGAGAGTAATAGGGCTAGTACGCCTCCTAATTTGTTAGGGATAGATCGTAAGATAGCGTAGGCGAATAGGAAATATCACTCTGGTTTGATGTGAGGTGGGGTGGATAGTGGGTTGGCTGGTGTGAAGTTATCTGGGTCTCCTAGTAGGTTTGGGTAAAATATGGCGATGGATAGAAGTAGGGTAAGTGTTATTATGAATCCTAGGAGATCTTTGTATGAGAAGTAAGGGTGGAATGGGATTTTGTCAATGTTTGAGTTAAGTCCTGTTGGGTTGTTTGATCCTGTTTCGTGTAGTAAAAGTAAGTGAATTATGGTTAGGCCTAGAATTATGAATGGTAATAAAAAATGTAGGGTAAAGAATCGTGTTAAAGTGGCGTTGTCTACGGAGAAACCACCTCATACTCATTGCACTATTGTGGTACCGATATATGGAATAGCTGAGAGTAGGTTTGTAATAACTGTGGCCCCTCAGAATGATATTTGTCCTCATGGTAGGACATAACCCATGAATGCAGTGGCTATGGTTAGTAGTAGGAGGATTACACCAATGTTTCAAGTTTGTTTATAAAGGTAGGATCCATAGTATAGGCCTCGTCCAATATGTAGGTAGATACACATGAAGAATAGTGAGGCTCCGTTGGCGTGTATGTTGCGGATTAGTCAACCGTATTGTACATCTCGGGTAATGTGGGCGATTGATGAGAATGCTGTTGAGATGTTTGGTGAGTAATGTATGGCTAGGAATAAGCCTGTGATGATTTGGAGTATTAAGCAGGCTCCTAATAATGATCCAAAGTTTCATCAAATGGAAATGTTGGATGGACTTGGTAGGTCAATTAGTGAGTTGTTAATGATTTTAATTATTGGGTGGGTTTTTCGTAGATTGGTGGCCATAAAATTTTTGTAGTTGAATACAACGGTGGTTTTTCAAATCATTAGTCTTGGTTGAAGTCCAGGCAAGAATAATGGTGTTTTTTATATTTTTGTTTGAGGTTTGTTTTGTTTTTTGGGTTATTAGTGTGGCTTCTGGGCCCTCTCCTTATTATGGAGTCGTTGGTTTGGTTTTTGGGGCGGTTTTTGGATGTTTAATGTTGGTTGGGGTGGGTGGGTCATTTATTTCTTTGGTTTTGTTTTTAATTTATTTGGGGGGTATGTTAGTGGTTTTTGCTTATTCTGTGGCTTTGACGGGGGATCCCTATCCTTCGGCTTGGCGTGGGTACGGGGATTTATTTTGTGTGGTTAGTTATGTTTTGTTTGTTGTTGGTGCAGTTATGTATTGTTTTGATAAGTGAAGTTTAGAGGGGTATGGTGATGTGGTGATGGATGCTAGTGGTCTGTTTAGTGTTCGTGTGGATTATATTGGGGTGTCGTGGTTTTATTATTATGGGTGTGTAATATTTTTGATTGCGGGTTGGGGTTTATTGTTGACGTTGTTTGTTGTATTAGATTTGGTACGCGGTTTGGCTTGGGGTACTATTCGTTCTATTAGGTAAGAAGGAGTATGGTGATTGATAGTAGGAATGAGGTAAGGTAAATTTTGATTAGTCCTTTTTGTGATGATATTGTTGTGATAGGATTTGTTTGTGATTTTGTTATTCATTTTGGGCCGATGTTTTCGTATCAAATTAGGTCGGTTAGGTGTGTTGCAGTGTTTTGGCTAAATTTTAGGTTAAGGAGGGTAAGTGAGCGGTGGATTAAGGTGTTGAAGTATATTAATAAATTTGAAAAGGTATGAGTTTTTGATGGTTTTGTGCTTTTGTTGGTTATTGTGATTAGTTCAAGGGCTAGGGTTAAGCCTATGATTGTTATGATTAATGCTGATAATTTTATATGGTGGGGTATGGTTATTTGTGGTGTTTTCATTGGGGTTGTATTTATCGAGATTAGTAAGCCGGCAATGATGCTTCCTGCTGCTAATCGAATGATAGGGTTAGTTGCTGTGTGATGATTTTCATTGATTGGAAGCATGGGCTGAAATCGTGGTTGTCCTATTTGAACAAGAATTGTGATTCGTAGGCTATAGGCTGCTGTGAGTGAGGTTGCAGCTAATGTTAGAAGAAGGGCTCAGGCGTTTATGTGGGATGTGTTTATAGTTTCGATGATGATGTCTTTGGAGTAAAATCCTGTTAGGAATGGGAAGCCTGATAAGGCTAGGTTTCCAATAGTTAGGCATGAGGAGGTAATTGGGAGGGGTTTATGTAATCCTCCTATTTTTCGAATGTCTTGTTCATTGCTTAGGCTGTGAATAATTAAGCCGGAACATAGGAATAGCATTGCTTTGAAGAAGGCATGCATAGTGATGTGGAGGAAGGCTAAGTGAGGTTGATTAAGGCCAATGGTTACTATTATTAAGCCTAGTTGGCTGGATGTAGAGAAGGCAATGATTTTTTTAATATCATTTTGGGTGGTAGCACAAATTGCTGTAAATAGGGTAGTTAAAGCACCAAGGCAAAGGCAGACTGTAAGGGCTGTGTTGTTTGTTGAAAGTATTGGGTGGGTTCGGATAAGTAGGAAAATGCCTGCTACAACTATAGTGCTGGAGTGGAGTAGGGCTGAGACTGGGGTGGGGCCTTCTATTGCCGCTGGTAGTCATGGGTGAAGTCCGAATTGGGCTGATTTTCCAGTTGCTGCTAGGGTAAGGCTTAACAGTGGAAGTAATGGGATTGGGTTAGTATGGGAGAAGATTTGTTGAAGTTCTCATGAGTTGAGGTTTGTTGCTATTCAAGCTATGGTGAGGATTAATCCGATGTCGCCTGCGCGGTTGTAGATGATGGCTTGTAAGGCTGATGAGCAAGCTTCTAGTCGGCTATGTCATCAACCGATTAATATAAAAGATATAATTCCAACGCCTTCTCATCCAATAAAGAATTGGAATATATTATTGGCGGTAACTAATGTTATTATGGCAATTAGGAAGATTAATAAATATTTAAAGAATTTTGTGATATATGGGTCTGTTGTTATATATCAATGGGTGAACTCTAGGATGGATCAGGTTACGTAAAGGGCTACTGGGATGAATATGATGGAGTATTGGTCGAATTTTAAGCTTATTGATATTGTGAATGTTGAGGTTATTGTTCAAGATCAGTTAGTAATAACAGATTCGGTGTTAGAGGAGATAAATATGGCTAGTGGAATTATGGTGATGAAGAATGCTATTTTTACAGCGGTTTTTGGTTTTATGCTTAATGGTAAATTTATAAGTGGGATGGTGAGGATCATAAGTGCTAATAATAATGTTGAGTTAAAAAGTGCTGTCATTACTTTCACTTGGAATTGCACCAAGAGGTTGTGGTTCCTAAAACCAGTGGATTAAGCTGTTATCCTTTGAAAGTGAGAAAGCTGTGAATTTAATCTCAGGCAATAGGAATTAGCAGTTTCTATCATTACTTTCTCGGTTTATAAGAAGGTTTAAACTTCTATCTTTAGAGCCACAGTCTAATATTTTATTTTAAACTACATTAACAGTAGAGTGGACCTCAGATTAGTTCTGGTTTTATTATTAGTAATATTATGGGTAAGATGTGGAGTGTTATAATGAGATGTTCTCGTGTGTGTGATGGTGTTAAAATTTTAATGTGTTGTGGTAATTCTCCCCATTGGGTTGAGGAGAACATATGTAAGGTATAGGTGGCGGTGATTAGGGTGCCTAATCCTGTAATAATGATTGTAGTGTTAGATCAGTTGAAGAGTGATGTAATAATTGTTAATTCACCTATAAGATTGATGGAGGGTGGGAGAGCTATATTGGTTAGGCTAGCTAGTAGTCATCATGTACCTATTAGGGGGAGTAATAGTTGTATATTTTGGGTTAATAATAGTGTTCGGCTGTGGATTCGTTCGTAGTTTGTGTTAGCTAAGCAAAATAATAATGATGATGTTAGGCCGTGGGCAATTATAAGGGTGATGGCTCCGGTGTAGGCTCATTCTGTTTGTGTAAGTGTTGCAGCGGTAACAAGGCCTATATGGCTTACCGATGAGTAGGCGATTAGTGATTTTAGGTCTGTTTGGCGTAGGCAGATTAGACTTGTTATGATAATTCCTCATAATGCTAGAATTATGAATGGGTAATATGATGTTTTTGATAAGAAGTTAGTGGTTGATATAATTCGGATAATGCCGTACCCACCTAGTTTTAAGAGGATGGCAGCTAAGATTATTGACCCTGCAATTGGAGCTTCGACATGTGCTTTTGGTAATCATAAATGTAAACCATATAGTGGTATTTTAATTATAAAGGCGGTTAGTGCGGCTAGTAGTCATATTGAGTTTGTTCATGTATTTTTTAATATTGTTGGACTTAGTTGTATAGTAAGGATGGAGAGTGAATTTGTGTTGGAGTATAAAGATAGTAAAGCAACTAGTAGGGGTAGTGATCCTATTAGTGTATAAAATAGGAAATAGGTTCCAGCATTTAGTCGTTCTATTTGATTACCTCATCGTGTAATTATTATTAATGTTGGGATTAGTGTGGCTTCGAAAAGTACGAAAAATATTATTAGGTCTGTGGTTGAGAATGTTATGATAAGTAATGTTTGGAGAATAATTGTAGTAATAATGAAGGTTCGTTTTCGTGATAAGGGTTCTGTTGATAGGTGGTTTTGGCTAGCTAAGATTATTAATGGGGTGAGTCAACATGATAGGATAATAAGAGGGGTTGATGTTTGGTCTGCTGCTAGATTATGATTTGAGAAGTTTATAATTGGTTGTAATGAGGGATAAAATAGTTGTAGGCTTAATAATGAAATTAATATGCTGTGAATTAATGTGGTATATCATAATTGTGTTGGTTTACATATTGTAGTGGTAGGGATTAATATGATTGTTGGGATAATAATTTTTAACATTGTAATAGGTTTAGGTTTTGTAGGTTGTTTGGGTTGTGGGTTCGTGATGATGCTACTAGTAGGGATAATCCAAGGCTAGCCTCACATGCTGAGAATGTCAGGATTAATATAGGGTTTAATATAAATGATGTGGTTTGGAGTTGAATAGGGCATAATGATGTGGCGATAAATAATGATAGTATTATGGCCTCTAAACATAATAAGGTTGAAATTAAAGAGGTTCGGTGGAGTATAAATCCTGTTATGCTGATGATAAATGCTATAAAATAGCTAAGGTGTAAGGGTGTCATAAGGTAACCATGTTTATTAGTCATGATTAGCTAAGTCGAAATTAGTTATTTTTAATTTAAATTAGTTACCTATTCTGCTCATTCTAGCCCTCCTTGGATTCATTCGTAAATGAAACCAAATGTAAGGAGGAGGAGGATAGTAATAGTTCATGTAAGGGTGTGTATAGGAGTTATTAATTGAATGGCTCATGGGAGGGGTAAAAGGAGTGCAATTTCTAAGTCAAATAGTAGAAATAGAATTGCTACTAAGGAAAAAGCGGATTGAGAATGGTAGGCGTATAGTTTTTAATGGGTCGAATCCACATTCGTATGGGGATAATTTATCATTGTTTGGTTTTGTTACAGTTAATTGGTTATTAAGTATAATTAGGGTAATTGAGATAATTAATGCTAGAATAATGAGTGAGGTTGTTGTATTCATTACTTTTCTTCAGGCTTTAAACTGAAACTAAATGATTGGAAGTCATTTATACTGATTATATTAGAAAAGTATGAACCTCATCAGTAAATTGAAATATATAGGAACAGTCAGACGACATCTACAAAGTGTCAATATCATGCGGCTGCTTCAAAACCAAAGTGGTGGGCGGTGGTGAAGTGGAATTTGATTAGTCGTAGTAGGCACACGATTAGGAATGTTGATCCAATAATTACATGTAGACCATGAAATCCTGTTGCTACGAAGAATGTGGAGCCATAGACTCCATCGGCGATTGTGAATGGTGCCTCATAATATTCTATGGCTTGTAGGGCTGTGAAGTATAATCCTAATGTAACGGTAATAGTTAGTGCTTGGATTGATTGGTTTCGGTTAGCTGCTATTAGGCTATGGTGAGCTCAGGTGATTGTTACACCTGAGGCTAATAGTACTGCTGTGTTTAATAAAGGGACTTCGAATGGGTTTAATGGGTGAATTCCTGTTGGAGGTCAGTTTCCCCCTAGTTCTGGGGTTGGGGCTAGACTTGAATGGTAGAAAGCTCAGAAGAAACCGATAAAAAAGAATACTTCTGATGTGATGAATAAAATTATTCCGTATCGTAGGCCTTTTTGTACAGGTATAGTGTGGTGTCCTTGAAATGTACTTTCTCGTACAATATCTCGCCATCATTGTATCATTGTTATGAGTGTAGTTAGTAGGCCTAAGGTTATTAGTGTTGTTGAGTTATAGTGAAACCATATTGCTAGGCCTGAGGTTAATAGTAATGCTGCTGTTGCTCCTGTTAGGGGTCATGGGCTTGGGTCTACTATGTGGTAGGCATGTGTTTGGTGGGCCATTAGACATTTTCTTGTAAGTATAGGCTTAATAGTAAAACGAATACGTATGCTTGGATTAATGCAACAGCTAATTCTAATAGTGTTAATAATAATAGGATAATTGAGGTTAATATAGATAATATTGGTGCTGTTGGTAATAGGATGATGATGGTGGTAGAGATTAGTTGAATTAATAGATGCCCAGCTGTTAGGTTGGCTGTTAGTCGTACACCTAAAGCTAAAGGTCGGATTAATAAACTAATAGTTTCGATGATAATAAGGGTTGGGATGAGTGGAGCGGGCGTGCCTTCTGGTAAAAGGTGTCCTAGTGATTTTGTTGTTTGGTTTCGTAATCCTGTGAGTACGGTGGCTAATCATAATGGAATAGCTAGTGCTATATTTATTGAGAGTTGTGTGGTTGGTGTGAATGTGTACGGTAATAGTCCTAATAGGTTAATAGTTAGTAGAAGAATAATTAATGATATTAAGATTGTAGATCATTGATGTCCTGGTTTATTGATTGGTATTATTAGTTGTTTTGTAATTATATTAATAAATCATGATTGTAAAGTTGAAAGGCGATTGTTTAATCATCGATTGTTTTGGGAGGGTCATATTATTGATGGTAAAATAATGGCTAATGTTATTAGTGGCAACCCTAGGATTTGTGGGCTTAAGAATTGATCAAAAATTGTTAAGTTCATGGTCAGTTTCAGGAATTAGTATTTAAGGATTTAAGGTTGTGATTGATGTTATTTGTTTGTAGGAGTGAGATAATTTTTGGTTGATAAACTATAATATAGACTAATCATGTGGTTAATAAAATGGATAATCATGGGTTAGGGTTTAATTGTGGCATATCATTAAGGGGAGGCGGGTGTTTCCCTTCTCTAGCTTAAAAGGCTAGTGCTACCTTGTTTAGCTTCTATAATGTTTAGGAGAGTATTAGTGAGGATCAGTTTTCGAAATGTTTTAGTGGGATTGATTCTACTACGATTGGTATAAAGCTGTGGTTTGCTCCGCAGATTTCTGAGCATTGTCCGTAGAAAATACCTGGGCGTGTTATAGTGAAGGTTGTTTGATTTAATCGTCCTGGGATGGCATCGGTTTTTACCCCCAATGATGGTATTGCTCATGAATGTAAAACGTCTTCGGCTGAAATTAATATTCGAATAGGAGATTCTATTGGAACTACCATACGGTGATCAACTTCTAGTAATCGAAAATACCCTTTTGGTAGGTCTTGAGTTGGGATTATATATGAGTCGAATTCAAGGTTTTCGTAATCGGTGTATTCATAGGTTCAGTATCATTGATGGCCTATAGCTTTGATGGTTAAATATGGGTTGTTAATTTCGTCTATCAAATATAAGACGCGTAATGAGGGTAATGCGATAGTAATTAGGACAATAGCTGGGAGGATAGTTCAAATAATTTCTACTTCTTGGGCATTTATAGTATTAGTATGTGTTAATTTTGTTGTTATTATTGATGTAATAATATAAAGTACTATGGTACTAATCAAGAATACAATTATTAAGGTATGGTCATGAAAGTGTAATAATTCTTCTATAATTGGTGATATTGCGTCTTGGAATCCTAATTGTAATGGGTGGGCCATTAAGTCGTAAAGGATTTAAACCTATAATTTAGCTTTGACAAAGCTATGTAATGTGTTTACTAACGTCTTTGAGAAAGAAACATGAAGGTCATGTGGTTGGCTTGAAACTAACTTAAGGAGGTTCAAATCCTTCCTTTCTTGTGTTTTGTACATGGGTGGGTTCTTCATAGGTATGATATGGAGGGGGGCATCCGTGAAGTCATTCTACGTTGGTGGTTGTGAGTTCAATTATTGTAACTTTTCGTTTTGATGAGAATGCTTCTCAGATGATAAATATTATTATGATTACTGCAATTAGGGAAATTAATGATCCGATAGATGAGATAGTGTTTCATAGGGTATAGGCATCAGGGTAGTCAGAATAACGTCGTGGTATACCTGCTAGCCCTAGGAAGTGTTGTGGGAAAAATGTTATATTTACACCTGCAAATATTACCCCAAAGTGTACTTTGGTTCAGGTTTGGTGTAATGAATAACCAGAGAAAAGTGGAAATCAATGGGTAAAACCTGCTATAATGGCAAATACAGCTCCTATTGATAATACATAGTGGAAGTGGGCTACGACGTAGTATGTGTCGTGTAATACAATGTCTAATGATGAGTTGGCTAAAACGATACCTGTTAAGCCTCCAATTGTAAATAGGAAGATGAAACCTAAGGCTCATAGTATAGCAGCGTCTCATTTAATGAGGCCTCCATGTAATGTGGCTAATCAGCTAAATACTTTTACTCCGGTTGGGATAGCAATAATTATTGTAGCAGATGTAAAGTAGGCTCGTGTGTCTACATCTATACCCACAGTGAACATATGATGGGCTCATACAATGAACCCCAGGAAACCAATTGATATTATTGCTCATACTATTCCTATATAGCCGAATGGTTCTTTTTTATTAGCATAGTACGTTACTACATGGGAGATTATGCCAAACCCAGGGAGGATGAGGATGTAAACTTCTGGGTGACCGAAGAATCAGAATAAATGTTGATATAGGATAGGATCTCCTCCCCCAGAAGGGTCAAAAAAGGTAGTATTCAGGTTTCGATCTGTGAGTAGTATTGTAATGCCTGCGGCTAACACTGGTAGTGAAAGTAATAATAGTACGGCTGTAATAACTACTGATCAAACGAATAAGGGAGTTTGGTATTGTGATATTGTTGGGGATTTTATATTAATAGCTGTAGTGATAAAATTGATAGCCCCAAGGATTGAAGATACTCCAGCTAGATGTAAGGAGAAAATAGTTAAGTCTACTGATGCGCCCACATGGGCTAGGTTGCTAGCTAATGGGGGATAAACGGTTCAGCCAGTTCCTGCTCCTGTTTCAATGCCTGATGATGCTAGGAGAAGTAGTAATGAGGGGGGTAGTAGTCAAAAACTTATATTATTTATTCGTGGGAATGCTATGTCTGGGGCTCCAATTATTAAGGGTACAAGTCAGTTACCGAATCCCCCAATTATTACAGGTATGACTATAAAGAAGATCATAACAAAAGCATGTGCTGTAACAATTACATTATAAATCTGGTCGTCCCCCAAAAGAGTGCCAGGTTGACTTAATTCTGCTCGGATTAGTAAGCTCAAGGCTGTACCAACTATACCTGCCCAGGCACCGAAAATTAAGTAAAGGGTGCCGATATCTTTATGATTAGTAGAAAATAATCAACGGGTTAGAGTCACTGGTAAGATGGCTGAGCAGGCGTTAGGCTGTAAACCTTTTCACAGGGGTTAATTCCCCTTCTTATCAAACCTTGTAGTGAAATTCACGCCAGATTGCAAATCTGGAAATCACTTTAAATTGTGCCTTGGTTTTTCCCGCTTTTGTTTATAAGCGGGAAATTTTTAGGCAAAAGCCCGCTGGATAGGGTGTTTAGCTGTTAACTAAATTGTTTATGGGATCAAGGCCCATTTGTCTAGTAAGGCTTTAGCTTAATTAAAGTGTCTGGGTTGCATTCAGAAGATATAGGATAAGGTCTTATAAGTCTTAGTGAGTAGTTGCAGAAACTAAGAGTTGTTTGGCTCTTATTTGGGGGGTTGAAGGCCCCTGGTTTAAACGTTATCCTAAGTTTCTATATAATTATTATAAATGTGGGTATGATTGGAGTGAGTATGGAGGAGGTAATAATTATTAAGGGTAAATAGGGTTTTTGTTGATTTTTATGTCGTCATTGTTGTGAATAATTAGTTATGTTTGGGGGTAATGTGATGGTTGAGTAGTATGCGATTCGGATATAGAAGAATAGGCTTAATAATGAGAGGATGGCTGATGTTGTTGCAATGATTGTTATGTGGTTTTTGGTTAGTTCTTGGAGAATTAATCATTTTGGTATGAATCCTGTTAATGGGGGGAGGCCTGCTAATGATATTAAGTTAAGTATTATTATGGCGTTTAATATGGGTGATTTTGTTCATGATGTTATTGCTGTGGATATTTTGTTGGTTTCTAATAGTTTGATTGTTAAGAGTATTGTTGTAGTTAAGGTAATGTATGTATAGAAGGTTAATAATGTTAGTTTAGTTGATAAGGTTAGGATTATGGTTATTCATCCTAGGTGTGCAATTGAAGAAAATGCTATGATTTTTCGTAGTTGGGTTTGGTTTAATCCTCCTCATCCTCCAACTATTATAGATAGTAGGCTTAGTGTTACTAATAATGATGTATTTAAGGATTGGCTAATTATTATTAGTAGAGTTAGTGGGGCTAGTTTTTGTCAGGTTGTTAGAATTAAGGTTATTATTGTTGTGGTGCCTTGTAGGGTCTCTGGAAGTCAATAGTGGAAGGGGGCTAATCCTAGCTTCATTGTTAGTGCAGCAGTCATTATTGTGCTGGATATTGTGTTTGTTGGTTGTGTGATGTCAAATTGTCCTGTGTTTCAAACGTTGTTAATGATAGAGAATAGTAGTAACGATGAAGCTGCGGCTTGGGTTAGGAAGTATTTAATGGAGGCTTCGATTGCTCGTGGGTGGTGTTGTTTGGCGATTAGTGGGATGATTGCTAGTATATTGATTTCTAGTCCTACTCATGCTATAATTCAGTGGTTGCTTGTGATTGTAATTATTGGCCCTAAAATTAAGCTTGATATAATAATTATATTTGCGTGTGGATTCATTAGTAGAGGAAGGGTTTAAACCAACATTGTTGGGGTATGGGCCCAAAAGCTTGATTAGCTGACTTTACTAGAATAGGATAGAATATAATATAATGGGAGTATAAAGAGTTTTGATCTCTTAGGTGTAGGTTCAAGTCCTATTTTTCTAAGGAGACGAGAGGGTTTAAACCTCTGTTGTTTACCCTATCAAGGTAACCCTTTAATTCAGGCACGTGTCCTAGAGTATAGGAGGTAGTCCAGCAAATGTAATAACTATAGAGCTATGTCATAGGCATAATGCTAATGTGATAGGAAGAAAGTTTTTTCATAATAAAAATATTAGTTGATCATATCGGAATCGTGGGTAGGAGGCGCGTACTCATAGGAAGCTTGTTGATAATAGTATGGTTTTTAGGATTAGAAATGTGGTGAATAATTCTGGTTGGTTAGAAGTTATAGGTGAATTGAGGAATATAATAGTGGTAATTATATTTATTATTAGGATGTTGGCATATTCTGCTAAAAATAATAATGCGAATGGACCCGCAGCATATTCTACGTTGAAACCTGATACGAGTTCGGACTCTCCTTCTGTGAGGTCGAATGGTGATCGGTTTGTTTCTGCTAGGGTAGAAATATACCATATTATTATTAACGGTCATGAGGAGAAAATTAGTAGTATCGGTTCCTGAGTTGTTATAAAGGTTTGTATGTTGAAGTCGCCACAGAATAAGACTATTGAGATAAGAATGATGCCGAGGGTTACTTCGTAGGAAATGGTTTGTGCGACTGCTCGTAGGGCTCCTATTAGGGCGTATTTTGAGTTTGAGGCTCAACCGGACCATATAATTGAGTATACTGTAAAGCTAGAAATGGCGATTAAGAAAAGGAAGCCTAAATTAAGGTTAGCAAGTGGGAATGGTATTGGCAGTGGTATTCAGACTGATAGGGCTAGTAGTAGGGCAAGGGTTGGGGCGAGTATAAATAGTATAGGGGATGAATTTATAGGATAGATTGGTTCTTTTGTAAATAATTTTATTCCATCTGCTACAGGTTGTAATAGGCCGTATGGACCTACGATATTAGGGCCTTTTCGTAGTTGTATATAACCTAAGATTTTTCGTTCAATTAAAGTAAAAAAGGCTACGGCAATTAAAATAGGAATTATATATATTAAGGGTGATAATAAATTAGATAGTAATGAAGACATAATTGGGGAGGGGAGTTGAACCCCTGAATAAAGGGTTTAGGTCTTTTGCATTAATTACCTGGCTCTGCCACCCCAATTAACCCTGTGTTTTGGGTTAGCGGTAATGTTCTTATTGTTAGTTCAGTTATATTCACTAATATAAGTTTAAGGCATATTATTAATATGGGCCTTTTCTTTTCGGTCCTTTCGTACTGGAAAAGATTAAATTATAGATAGAAACCGACCTGGATTACTCCGGTCTGAACTCAGATCACGTAGGACTTTAATCGTTGAACAAACGAACCCTTAATAGCTGTTGCACCATTAGGATGTCCTGATCCAACATCGAGGTCGTAAACCCCGTCGTCGATAAGGACTCTGTGACGGGATTGCGCTGTTATCCCTGGGGTAGCTTTGTTCGTTGATCAAATAGATTGGATCATTTTGTTGTGAACACTTTGATTTGTTTGGCTAAGTAAAGGGTTGTGTTCTTTTTTCGGAGGTTTTGTTTTGCTCCGAGGTCGCCCCAACCAAAAGTATGCATCAGTTATTACTTTGTTTATAGACCATTAGGGTGAATGTGGTGTTGATTGATGATTTATTTGAAGTTCCACAGGGTCTTCTCGTCTTATATTTGTATTCCTGCTTTTGCACAGGGAGATCAATTTCACTGATTAGCTGTAAGAGACAGGTAGAGCCTCGTTTAGCCTTTCATACGAGTCCTTATTTAAAGGACAAGTGATTACGCTACCTTTGCACGGTTAGGATACCGCGGCCGTTGAATATTATCACTGGGCAGGCATCACCCCTAATACTTGTTGTTGCTAGGGGCTATGTTTTTGGTAAACAGTCGGGCTCTTTGTTTGCTTAGTTCCTTTTACAGATTTTAATCTTTCTTGTTTTACGCTCCTGTGTTGGGTTAACAGTTTGTGTTATATGTTATGTTTAATGTTATTGTTCTTATAGAGGTTGTTAATAATCAGTAGTTTGTCTGTTCTGATTTAAGCTGGCGTATAAAGAGAAGTTTATCTTCTTGTTACTCATTTTAGCATTGGTTCTTCTATTTTAGTAGAATGGCTCAGTGTTGTTTGAGGAGTAAATTATTGCTAATATTTGTATAGGTGGAGCTTTGACGCTTTCTTTGGTGGTGGCTGCTTTAAGGCCTACGTAGGTTAAATTGTTGGGTGTTTTATCCTTCGTTTTAGGTCGTATCCTGTTTCAATTTGGCTGTACCCTAATTGAATAACTCCTAAAATTTTCTTTGAACTTTTGGTTGTTTTTAGAGTATTTAGGGTTGAGCTTATACTCTTTTATTGAGCAACCAGCTATCACTAGGTTCGTTAGGCTTTTCACCTCTACTTAAAGGTCTTATCACTCTTTTGCCACAGAGATGATTATAGCTTTGGATTAATTGGCTGCCTTTGAGTAGCTCACTTAGTTTCGGGGTTTTAAACTTCAGTTCTCTTTGCTTAGTTATTGCTGGCTAAATCATAATGCAAAAGGTACAAGGTTTAATCTTTGCTTTTTTTTGCTTAGGGTTTATTCATTTTTTCAATTTTCCCTTGCGGTACTATTTATATTGCTTCAGTATAATCTTTTCTGTCGCCCGTACTAGGATTAATGAGAATGTTTTAGTTTGGTTTTAATAAATATTATGGTTTAGTTGGGTTATGTTAGTTGATCGAGCTAAGGATTTTTGCTCAAAATAACCCTGGTTTGGTGGGTATGTTTCAGGTGTAAGCTGAATGCTTTAGGTTAAGCTATATTTTGTAGTCCAAGTACACCTTCCGGTACACTTACCTTGTTACGACTTGCCCCATCTGTTTGTGTTGGATAAGATATTATTTACGGTTGAGTATTTGTTGGTTGATGGGGGTGACGGGCGGTGTGTGCGCACCTCAGGTCCGCTTTAAATTGGGCTCTCTGCTCTCAATTTACTGCTAAATCCTTCTTAATCTAGACTGTGTTTCATAGTTCTGTTCCGTGGTTTGATTTCTATTATAGAAAATGTAGCCCATTTCTTCCATCTTAATTGGCTACACCTTGACCTGACTTTTTAGCTGTAACAGCTATTGAGCTTACTTTTTGACTTTCATAAGGTAGGCTGTGACGGTGGTATATAGGCTGAGTTGGCAAAGGATGGTGAGGTTTATCGTGGATTATCGATTATAGAACAGGCTCCTCTAGGTGGATTTGAGGTACCGCCAAGTCCTTGGAGTTTTAAGCGTTTTGCTCGTAGTTTTCTGGCGGATAGTTTTGTATTTAAAGTATCTGGGTTTAGGGTTAAGCATAGTGGGGTATCTAATCCCAGTTTGTGTCTTAACGATCGTGGATTCAAGTTTTCTAATATATTAAGGTTACTTTCGTATTGGGTTGATTTGTACTTTACGTATGACAGTTTGGTGGAAGGGGCAACCTTAGGTTTTTATGAATTTGGTTTAACCACATTTTACGCCGTTGTTATTGTTGCTTTGGGTTTCTTGTATAACCGCGGTGGCTGGCACGAGATTTACCAACCCTGAATGTAATTTACTATAACTAAGTCAAGCTTATGCTTATTGCTTAAAGTTAATCACTGTTGTAGTACCCTTGGGGGTGTGGCGAAGCAAGGTGTTTTGGGCTGTCGTGGCGTGCCTGATACCAGCTCCTTTTGTCTGTGTGGACTTTTAGGGCATTTTCACTGGTTTGCTGATACTTACATGTGTAGATTTAGTAAAAAGTAACATTAAGATTAGGACCAAATCTTTGTGTTATTTGGGTTTTATTAATATCCATCTTGGCGTCTTCAGTGCCATGCTTTATATTAAGCTACAATAAC